CAAATTCCACCCCGCATTCTTCACAAAATTTCGGGTCTTCTTTTTCAGTCCCAATCCCTCGGTAATTTCCACAAGCACAAATCCCACTTTTTATGGGTCCGGAAATTCTTTCACAAAACAATCCATCTTTCTCCGGTTTATTAGTTTTATAATGAAAAGTATAGGGTTTTGTCACCTCTCCAACTATCTCTCCATTCGGTAGAATTTTTTTTGCCCAAACCATGATTTGTTGAGGGGAAACTGGTCCAATTCGAAGTTGTTGATGTTTATACTGGTCGATCATAGAATATAAATTCTGATTCATTGAGATCAAGCTTCCTTCCTGTCCATCTGAAAGTTCTTTTCAGATACAAGAAAATGATTCAGTTCCAGGGACAAAGATCGTAGTTCTCGAACGAGCAATCGAAAAGATTCTGGGGCACCCTCTGGCTTAGGTACTGTTGCTCCAATAATCGTAGCACCAAGTACTTCTTGACGAGCCCTAATATGATCAGATTTATAAGTAAGCATCTCTTGTAAAATATGAGCAACACCAAATCCCTCTAGAGCCCAAACTTCCATTTCTCCTACTCTTTGTCCCCCTTGTTTGGCCCTCCCTCTAAGGGGTTGTTGTGTAACAAGTGCATAATGCCCACTGGAACGTCCATGGATTTTATCATCAACTTGATGAATTAATTTTAGGATATAGGACTTTCCTATTAGAACAGGTTGTTCAAAAAGATCTCCTGTTCTTCCATCAAATATTCTGCTTTTTCCCGGATATTCGGGTTCAAATACCCATGGATTTTTTGTTTTCTTACTGGCTTCATATAATTCAGAAAACACTAGTTTTCTTGAGGCCTCTTGCTCATATCTCTCATCAAAAGGTCCTATTCTATAATGTTTCTTTAGCAGATCCCCCGCTAACCCGAGCGAACATTCAAATATCTGTCCCACATTCATTCGTGAGGGGACTCCTAATGGGTTGAATACCATATCAACGGGCGTTCCATCTTGCAAATAGGGCATATCTTGCCTAGGCAAAATCTTAGAAATTATACCCTTATTCCCATGCCTTCCAGCTACTTTATCACCTACTTTGATTTCACGTTTCTGTGAAATATATACACGAATCTTTTCTGGATTAGAATTGGAAACTCCCTTTCTATGGATCCATCTCACATCAATCACTCGACCCCTTCCTCCTATAGGTAGTCTTAGAGAAGTTTCTTTTGAAGTGGATACCTGAATCCCAAGTATAGCTCGTAATAATCTATCCTCCGGGGTATATGATAATTCGCTCGCTGTCTGAGGTGTTAATTTACCTACTAAGATATCACCTGTTTCTATCCAAGATCCCAGCATCACAATTCCATTTCTGTCTAAATTTCGGAGTAAATGAGCCTCTAAATGCGGGATATCCTTAGTGATTCTTTCAGGACCTTGGCTTGTTACATGAGTCTGAATTTCATATTTCCGGATGTGAAAAGAAGTATAAATATCTTCATAGACCAGACGTTCGTTAATTAGTACTGCGTCTTCAAAATTGTAACCTTCCCATGGCATATAAGCTACTAATACATTTTTTCCTAAAGCGAGTTCCCCACCAGCTGTAGCCACACCGCCCGCTAGAATTTGTCCCTTTTTAATGTATTTACCTCGCTGAACCTGAGTTTTTTGATGCATACAAGTATTTTTGTTGGAACGTTGATACATAACTAATGGAATGCTTAGAGTATCCCCATTACTTGAGAAAATGATCTTTTGAGTATCAGTATAAATTATTTTTCCCTTGCGTTCGGCTATAGCTGAAATCCCCGAATCTAGAGCCGTTTGACCTTCCAACCCAGTTCCAACAATGCACTTCTCGGACCGAGAAAGGGGAACTGCTTGGCGCTGCATATTAGAACTCATTAAAGCTCGATTCGCATCATTATGCTCGATAAAAGGAATGAGGGAAGCTCCAATAGAAAAATATTGGAAGGGAAAAATGCTTCTAAGACGAATCTCTTCCCATGCAATAGTCAGGAATTCTTGACGATATCGAGCTGGAACAACCTGTTGTTCTTGAATACCCCGATTCAAGGCCAAAGAATTTCCTGCTGCTACCATATAATATTCATCTCTATTTGGTGATAAATAAACCATCTGTGCCTCTTTTGATCTATCAGATAATTCATAAAACGGACTCTCTATAGATCCCCAATAACCAACCTTCACATGAATAGCTAATGATCCAATAAGTCCAACATTGATTCCTTCGGACGTGTCAATTGGACAAATACGTCCATAGTGACTCGGGTGGATATCTCGTATCCGAAAATTAGCAGTTCGCCCCGTCAATCCTCCAGGACCCAAATAACTCCATTTTCGCCCATGAACGATTTGTGTCAACGGATTAGTTCGATCCAAAACTTGAGATAAAGGGTGTAGGCCAAAAAACGATTCATAAGTAGTTGTTAATAAAGTTGAAGTTACTAAATTTTGAGGAGTCGGTATCAATTTATGCCTGATTGCTCCACATATAGTTCCTCGAACCGTATTTTCTAAACGAACAAGAGCCAATCCGAATTGATCCTGTAATAGATCTGCTACAGAACGAATACGTTTATTTTTCAAGTGATTCATATCGTCAAGTGTACCCATTCCCAATTTCATTCTAATCAAATGATCCACAGCAGCCAATAGATCTCGTGGTAACAAAAATGTATTGTTTTGGGGTATATCAAGATTCAGTCTCCGGTTTATATTTCGTCGACCAATCTTTCCTAATTCACATCTTTGTTGAAAAAATTTCTTTTGTAATTCCTTGCATAAGGACTCAGAAAATACTGGATCCCCCCCTACACAAGCAAATTGTAGATAAAACTCCAAAATAGCATTTTCTTTTGACCCAATCTTTTTTTTCTCTTTATCATTCGGGAAAGACAAGAAAATTTCAGGGTAACAAACATTATCTAGAATTTCTCTTATATTCGAACCCATAGCTGATGATAGAACTAGAATAGATATTTTTTGTTTTCTACTTACACGGGCCCATATCCTTGCTTTTCTATCAATTTCTAATTCCGACCTCCCCCCCCAATCCGATATTATAGTACTGGTATAGACAGAAATTCCGTTATGTTCCAATTCTGAACGGTAGTAAATACCGGGACTTTGCAATATTTGGTTGATCACAATTCGGTATATTCCATTTACTATAGAGGTTCCAAAAGAATTCATTATAGGGATGTTTCCAAGAAAAACGGTTTGTTCTTGCATATTTCTACCGGTTTTCCAAATTAAGACCGCGGGTACATATAATTCAGAAGAATATGTGAGTGATTCATACACAGCATCTCTTTCTTTTATCAAGGGCTCTACCAATTGATATGTTTCCACAAATAATTGAAATTCAATTTCTTGATCTCTATCTTCAATTTTTTGAAACTTATGAAATTCTTCCGTCAAGCCCTGATTAATGAACCTACAAAATCCCTCAAATTGTATCTGACTAAATCCAGGTATTGTGGACATTCCCTCATTTTCATTCTGGAGCATCTTAATCTGAAGTTTCCTCTTTATTGAAAAAATCCCATTATTGGCTTGGCTCACTATTCATCGAACCCTACCAATTTATCTAGCAATGATGGAATGGATATTCTGTTTACTGAATCACATAAAATTTTAGTCAACTCCATCCATAGATATCATACGTATGGACGGAAGCAAGACAGAGAAATGGAGGGAATTTTTGATGCAAGTTCGAATTTTAGCTTGAGCCAGGTACAAATAGAAAGAAATGGAAATTGATAAAGCATTCCTGGGAAAGATTCTGTCACTTAGGCTGATGGAGTCTTTTATCGGATATCAAAATTGATCCAATTTATACCTAATTCTTTTATTATGATATTACGATCAAGGGTATAAAAAAATAAAAATTCAATGAATTCAGGATTCATTCTGCTCTCTATGAATGAGATAAAAACAGAAGAATCAGGAATAGCATAGAGTTTCCTTTTTTTTTTAGCACACGCAATTGGATGTTCAAAAAGGAATTCGCAAATCTTTTTTTGGTCGTAGAATTTTTAAAATACAATGGAATTGCGTACGTATATAGTCATAGGAGTAATCTTTAGGAAGTACATGCCGATATAGCTATCTAGCTATCCGTATATCACATCTTTTATCATAATTGAACTTGGTACGACATAGGTTAGGTCGCACTCTATCATAATGTCTATCTTCTATTCATATTCAAGTATGAGGATCCTATATAGGGATATGTGCATAAGAAAGAGACCCGGGTTCGGTAGCCACGTATAAAAATTTCTGTTCTGGGGTTTACATATACACATATATTTTCTTATAATTAAATAATTAGAAGTGATAATGATTAGTCGTAAATCAATTGGATTTTGCATCCATTAAGGTAATACAAATGGAGATACAAAATTAAGAGCTGTTTGCTAATTCAAAGTAAGAAAAGTAAGTAAGAGTCAAGAGTAATAAGTAAACAGTTAATGAAGTAAAAAATGAATTATTCTAAATTGCCCTACATTTTACAGTCTGTGACCGGGGCTGGTAATCTTTTCATTTTTCTATAGATTCGATAGATCTATAGAAAAATGAAAAGATAAGGTAAGTTTTGAAGTGACGCGTGTTTTGTTTTGAGATAAAAGAAATCGAAGAAAAGGATAAGTACAATGGGATTCAAGATCCAAAAAGAAAAAAAATTAAGAAACAAATCAAAACAAAATGAGGAGAGGAATAGAAATATAATATAAGTAAATATAAGTAGAAGAATATATATATTCTTCTATAATTTCTTTATCTTTATCCATTTTGGATGAAATTTGGCGGGCGGCATGGCCAAGTGGTAAGGCGGGGGACTGCAAATCCTTTATCCCCAGTTCGAATCTGGGTGTCGCCTGATCAACAAAAAAATACTTGGAATTTATTAATCCTGTTGATCGAACTTGACGAATTCTTGCACCGCAAAAGCATAGGCAAGAGCTAGGTCTGTCGATACTTGATTT